TCGATTCTCTAGTTTCTTATCGTATCAATTTTCAATTTTTGCTTATTGAAATTTATGTGCAATATGGATTAATATTTAAAAATAAATATTACCTCTCCCTTTCCCTTTCAAAGAAATTGAATCAAAGAAATTGAAATGATTGAAGTTTTTCTATTTGGAATCGTTTTAGGTCTAATTCCTATTACTTTGGCTGGATTATTCGTAACTGCATATTTACAATACAGACGTGGTGATCAGTTGGACCTTTGATTAATTAATACCTTGCTTTTCTGACCTCCTTCGGATTCAAGAAAGGGGGAGGTCAAATTCAGATTGCTGTTTCATTTTTTACGTAAAAATTTCGACCTAAAAAAACAAGAACGGAATCACGCTCTAAGAACGGAATCACGCTCTGTAGGACTTGAACCTACGACATTGGGTTTTGGAGACCCACGTTCTACCGAGCTGAACTAAGAGCGCTTTCTTACCACGAAATTACAAAAAAAAAGACTGTAAGGAAAAAAAGTCTTTATTTTTTTTAACTACAATACATGTTGAAGGGCTATAGGATGATATATAATATGATATAAAATAGAAATTAAAGAGTAGGTATGTCATGTCCAATTTTTATTGATCTCAATGGACCCTCGTTATGGCTCTGAGGCGAAGTTGTAGGTAGGGATGACAGGATTTGAACCCGTGACATTTTGTACCCAAAACAAACGCGCTACCAAGCTGCGCTACATCCCTTTCATTTCAATTCAATTGGATTACAATGTCATTGTAGAGAATTCCTGCCTTCTTTTCTATATACTTATTTTATTTTCTTCATTGATATACATATTATCTTGCTATTTCGATCTTTCTATTTCGTCTTTTTTTTTGATCTCATATCATTTTTTTATCATATAATAATAAACTTTTTTTTTTATTTTATTATATGATATTCTATGGTATATGAAAAAATAAAATAGGAAAAAAGATATATATTTTGTTCTTTTAAGAAAAGGAAAATCTTATCTATCAAAGCGTTGTACATTTCAATTTGAATTCTGGATTCCGTGTACAAACCAAACGCAAGTGGCTTTTTTTTATATATACATCTGATCTTTTTTTATTTAACTATATATCTGATCTGATCATATATGTATTACCATTAGGTATTACAATAAATATTATTTATTACAATTATATTACAATTATTACAATAAGGAGGATTTAAAATGCGAGATCTAAAAACATATCTATCTGTAGCCCCGGTAATAAGTACTCTATGGTTCGGCGCTTTAGCCGGTCTATTGATAGAGATCAATCGCTTTTTCCCGGATGCGTTGACATTCCCGTTTTTTTCATTCTAGTTATTTTATTAACATAACAATAACGGGGGGTGTGAAGAAGATTAGAGATACAATTAAATATCTGTGACTGCTACCTCCTCTTCTTTATTTTTATAAAAATTATTCTATTTTTTTTTTATAAATAAAAAAAAAAATAGAATAAAAGAAAGTTTATTCAACCGCAGCAAAATTCAGAGCGCGGGCCCCGTCTTCAAGTAAATTAACGTCAATTAAGAAAACGGAAATCAAAATGTAGCTAGGGCGAGAGTATCATATACGATGTTTAAATGAAATACTGTACTAAACTTCTAATTTAAATATATTTTCAAAGCATTGTATTACTTATTATTTTATTCCTTTTTTTTATTAGGATATTGGGTTGCAATGAAATTTTTTATAATTTTATTTCTGGATTTGATTTCGAGCTAGCAACTTCGATTTTTTTTTATTCCGCTCTTCTTCTCTTCAGATCGGAAAATCGAAGCGTTGAGTAAATAAAAAACCAAGGTGAGGGAGGGGCTCATGGCCAAGGGTAAAGATGTCCGAGTAAGAATTATTTTGGAATGTACCGGTTGTGTTCGAAACAATGTTAATAAGAAACCAAGAGGCATTTCCAGATATAGTACTCAAAAGAATCGACACAATACGCCTAATCGATTGGAATTGAGAAAATTCTGTCCCTATTGTTCCAAGCATACAATTCATGGGGAGATAAAGAAATAGACGGAAACGATAGCGGCTTTACAGGGAAGATGAAAAATGATATATTAACAAAAAATATCCTATTAGGATATAATATGGGAAGATAAAATCTATTTATAAAATTGTATATACAATTTTAATAAATTGAATATTGTAAATAATTTCAATATTGTAAATTCTATATTGAAATATAAACAAGAAAGAAGGAAAATCCTATTTATTTTACTTGATCGGATCAAAAATGATAATGATTTAGAATTATAAGAAATAGGATTTTCGAAATAAGGACTAAACAAACCATGGATAAATCCAAGCGACTTTTTTTTAAGTCCAAGCGACCCCTTCGTAGGCGTTTGCCCCCGATCCAATCGGGGGATCGAATTGATTATAGAAATATAAGTTTAATTACTCGATTTATTAGTGAACAAGGAAAAATATTATCTAGGCGGGTAAATAGATTAACTTTAAAACAACAACGATTAATTACTATTGCTATAAAGCAAGCCCGTATTTTATCTTTGTTACCTTTTCTTAATAATGAAAAACATTTTGAAAAAAACGAATTGGTCGCTCGCACTTCTGGTCTTAGAACTAGAAAAAAATAGGGTTACTCTTCAATTGAATCAAAATCAAAATTCGAATCCGAGCTCAAATTAAATTGATATTTTGTTCGAAAAATCTGAAAATCTAGATTTGATTGTCGTCGTCTTGTAAGAAAAAAACGAATTGGAAAAAAAAATCGTTTTTTTTTATCTAAATTCAAGTTTTTACTCGGTTTGGCTACCTGATCATATTCTCTTATTTTATCATATTAATTTCTATTCTACCTTCTCGGAATTCATTCTCCCGGAATAACGTGTATGTAAAACATCCCGATGTACTCCTTCCACTTTCCTTATTTTCTAATGTCAGTCGAAATCATATAAAGACAATTCCTATTTAATATAGCTAGTTGCGCAAGTATTTTACGATTAAGAAGCAACTGTCTCTTGGACAGATTGTTTATGAATCTACTATAACTATAGGATACCTCGCTTTCGCGAATTACTGCATTTATCCGAGTGACCCATAAACGACGAAAATTTCTTTTGTGCTTATCTCTATCCCGATGGGCCGAAACCAAAGCTCTTATTTTTTGTTGAATAATAGTTCGAGTAAGTCTTGAATGCGCCCCTCGAAAACTTGATGTGAATAAACGAATTTTTGTTCTACGCCTCCGCGCTATATATCCTCGTCTAATTCTGGTCATTGAATAAACGAAACTTTGATGAATAACTAATAAATTTCTTTTCTTTCAGTTATTCGTTTTCCCCCTTCTATATTAACAAAACGGATTCTGCCAATGTATAAAATAATAATTCCAACGGCTTTTGCTACTATAACCTTCCCAACCACGATTTGTTCTTTTTTTTTTCTAGGTATTTCGCCTAGAAAAAGAGAAAAAAAAAATTGTATTGATATTGGGTATCAAACAAAAACCAAATAAAAAAGTAATAACTAGAAATAGCTAAAAAATTAGTGGGTTCCATCGTTTCTATGGTTATTTCTTAAACGGTGAGGTCTGCTCTATACACCGGAGCCCCTTTCCTCATTTAATCATTTAATTAATGCTGTTGCTAACTTGTACAGTTCATACTTTTTAGCTCTACTCATGAATTCTCCAGTAATAGTTCTTTCACAACGAGATCTATCTATACAGTAACGGTATTTAATTATGAAAATTAGCGGATTGGCTGACCCTGTTAGTCCGTTCTTGCAAGAGTAGGGGCATAACTTTCGGCCTTTTTTTTTTTATTTTAATTTAAATTTAAATAAGATTTCCCCTGCTTAACGACTAATCATTTGCTACCAATGGGAATTCTTTCTCATTTTAAATTGAAAATGGAGGTGATTAATGCACCAATGGAAACCATAAATTTGATACACAAGAGAGGGGTATGATAAATGTTTTTTTTAGATAGCGAAGGGCTTTCTTCTATTCTATCCTATTCATCCGTACTGCTCACGAATAGCGGAAGAAAAAGGGTTTCCTTTATTTTATCTTATCCGAACCCATGATCTGAACGAGTCGCACATACACCCGAGTACATGTTCCTCGGCGCTGAGGGCATCCCCCAAGTGCGGGGGATTTGGTGACATTTCTGATTGGCTGTCTTGTGTTTCTAATAAGTTGTTTAATAGTTGGCATGTTGAATCGTATGCATAATGGGCTGGTTTAGATCGATCCTAACCGGACGATTATGAGTTATTTATTTTCTATATTAATTTTCTATATTAATAGTTAAAAAAAGAAAAGAATAAAAATAATAAATAAAATCGCAAACTGCGATTGCATAAAATTCCTGCTATTTTTTAGGCAACTGCTACAAGATCAACAATTCCATAAGCTTGGGCTTCTGTGGCTGACATAAAAACATCTCGTTCCATGTCTTCGGATACAACCCATAAGGGTTTACCCGTTCTTTGTGCATAAACCCTTGTCAGGATTTCGCGAAGTTTCAGTAGTTCTTCCGCTTCCAGGACAAATTCTCTTGCTTGTGCTTCATAAAAACCAGCAATAGGTTGATGAATCATTACCCTGAGGATATAAGATAATTGATGGTTACTCTATCTCGACTGATACGGTGACGAGAAAAAGAAGAGATAACGAATAATAAGAAAAAAAAAAAGATAAAATTGAACAACCGTACAGGCATTGTTTGCGCATTGCATACGGCTCCACAATAGAATTTACTTTTACCTTTCATTGAATAAAAACAGAGAATATTTCATTTCTCATGCCTAGATCGGTAAATAATACAATAACCGCCCTTCTTTTTTTTTTAGGAGTTAAAAAAATACTATGGTGGTTCCGTTGCTTTATTTCATGGGCGATTTAGCAATCCCAAAGTTTCTTTTTTCAAATGCAAATAAAAAAATAATATAATTTTTTTTTTCGTACTCTTTCATAACATAAATGTGTTAAGAGTCCCCGGGCGTGAAAACAAAAAAGTTTGTGACGCTGAAATAGATCACGATAGATAAGATAAAATCGTAAATATCCCTATATCTCATACTAATCTTTCGATACATAATCTACCGTTTTAAAAAACAAGAAAAAAAAATTTCTTATATCGAATTCGAAATGCCATGCTATTATTACTTAATATTCATAGTTCAGACGGCGAAGGCATAGTTTTCTTTCAAATAAAAACCCATTGGCGCCGAGCGTGAGGGAATGCTAGACGTTTGGTAATTTGTCCTCCGACCAGGATAAAAGATCCCATTGAAGCGGCTAATCCCATGCATACTGTCTGTACATCCGGTCGCACGAATTGCATAGTATCATAAATAGCTATTCCCGGTATTACCCATCCGCCGGGAGAGTTTATAAATAAATACAAATCTTTGGTCTCACTCTCTATACTGAGATATACCATAAGACCGATAAGTTGATTCGAAATCTCGCTATCAACATCTTGACCTAAAAACAGTAATCTTTCTCGATAAAGTCGATTGATTAGGATAAAAAACTACCCCCTATAAACCGTACATGCACCTTTTGATGCATACGGTTCACCAAATAAATCGCGAAAAAAAAAGAATCAATGTGTAGATTCCAGCCCCCCCCCTTTTTTTTTGCTAGTGAGTTCTGTCTAACTTCTATTCTAACGGAGGGCTTTTCTTCCATTTTTCAAGAAAGATGAGTTTTGATGTGTTTACATCTAAAAAAGAATTCATTAAACTTATCAAACTAACTTCATCATTGATGTATTTTTCATCGTGATCCAATTCAAATCGTGATGCCATTTTCTTGTTCCCGAAGGGTCTTATTCAATTCTTTTAGGTTTGCGCTCTACTCCGAGTAAAGATCCGCCCGATTTTGATTTGCACATATAGTGCAAATGCCCCCATACCACACCCTTTTGCTACACTTTTTTTTTCATTTCATGCTTTACGCCGAATATTTAATGTATTCATCATATTATTCCATTGATTATGATTATCAATTTGATATTACTTCTACTTATCTACTTAATAACTTATTAACTTATCTACTTATAAATTCTAAATTTAATAGAATAGGATACAAGTAGTAATGCTCGATATATTACTTTACTGATTGGTTTTTTCTAAACGAAGCCTGGATACTTCATTTTATTGGTCCAAACAAGCAAGCCAACCATAAATTATTCTAAATTGGATAATATTAATCTGTATACCCCAAAAAGGAAAGCAATTGCACTTAATTTTATTTCACGCTCCCAATTTTTGATGATTTAGATTTAATCAATCTTTCTTGGGCGAAACAGAGTATATCCCGATCGGGGGGGAGAACGGGAAAATCCCATATGACCCAATATATCTGACAAGTCGCACTATATGTCAATCCAAATTGAATCGTCCTCTCCGGGATTTCGAAAAGGAACTTTTGGAACACCAATAGGCATTTAATGAAAAAAAAAAATGAAATACTCTAATTCATCACTTTGATGTGAAAGCGTAACAATGAATTTTTTTTTTCATAAAGTGTTAATAAGATTTGGCTTTATCATATTTTATGTTTAGATTCGATAAGTTCATAAAAAAACTAAATCTTAAATAAAGTAAAGGGAGACAAACTTAAAAAGTCAAATTCTTACAAATACGATTAGGCCCTTTGAATGATGAACAAATATGTATGCATTCGCTCATAGATAAAGATAGATGGCCAACCCTGCCATTGCGTATTGTTACTTATCGGGTATAGAATAGATCTGCTTCCCCTGTTTCTTACAAACCGAATTCTTACATTATTACTAAAATATTACTAAAATAAAAATAGTAATCCTTTCCCCGAGATAATCCACTGAAAAGTGGAAATATATAACATAGTTTTTTCAATGCAATAAAGTTACATAGTGTCTATTTTTCGTTGATAAAGGGGTATTTCCATGGGTTTGCCTTGGTATCGTGTTCATACTGTTGTATTGAATGATCCCGGTCGTTTGCTGTCTGTCCATATAATGCATACAGCTTTGGTTGCTGGTTGGGCCGGCTCGATGGCTCTATATGAATTAGCAGTTTTTGATCCCTCTGATCCTGTTCTCGACCCAATGTGGAGACAAGGCATGTTCGTTATACCTTTCATGACTCGTTTAGGGATAACCAATTCATGGGGCGGTTGGAGTATCACTGGAGGAACCGTAACGAATCCGGGTATTTGGAGTTATGAAGGTGTGGCTGGAGCTCATATTGTGTTTTCTGGCTTGTGCTTCTTGGCAGCTATCTGGCATTGGGTGTATTGGGATCTAGAAATATTTTGTGATGAACGTACGGGAAAACCTTCTTTGGACTTGCCCAAGATCTTTGGAATTCATTTATTTCTCTCGGGGGTGGCTTGTTTTGGGTTTGGCGCTTTTCATGTGACCGGATTGTACGGTCCTGGAATATGGGTGTCCGACCCTTATGGACTTACCGGAAGGGTACAATCTGTAAGTCCGGCATGGGGTGTGGAAGGTTTTGATCCTTTTGTTCCGGGCGGAATAGCCTCTCATCATATTGCAGCAGGGACATTAGGCATATTAGCGGGCCTATTCCATCTTAGTGTCCGTCCGCCTCAACGTCTATACAAAGGATTACGCATGGGAAATATTGAAACCGTCCTTTCCAGTAGTATCGCTGCTGTCTTTTTTGCAGCCTTTGTTGTTGCTGGAACTATGTGGTATGGTTCAGCAACTACCCCGATTGAATTATTTGGTCCGACTCGTTATCAATGGGATCAAGGATACTTCCAGCAAGAAATATATCGAAGAGTTGGTGCTGGGCTAGCCGAAAATCAAAGTTTATCTGAAGCTTGGTCTAAAATTCCTGAAAAATTAGCTTTTTATGATTACATCGGCAATAATCCGGCAAAGGGCGGATTGTTCAGAGCAGGCTCAATGGACAATGGGGACGGGATAGCTGTTGGATGGTTAGGACATCCTATCTTTAGAGATAAAGAAGGGCGTGAACTTTTTGTACGCCGCATGCCTACTTTTTTTGAAACATTTCCGGTTGTTTTGGTAGACGGAGACGGAATTGTTCGAGCTGATGTTCCTTTTCGAAGGGCAGAGTCGAAGTATAGTGTCGAACAAGTAGGTGTAACTGTTGAGTTCTATGGTGGCGAACTAAATGGGGTCAGTTATAGCGATCCTGCCACTGTGAAAAAATATGCTAGACGCGCTCAATTGGGTGAAATTTTTGAATTAGATCGTGCTACTTTGAAATCCGATGGTGTTTTTAGGAGCAGTCCAAGGGGTTGGTTTACTTTTGGGCATGCTTCATTTGCTCTGCTCTTCTTCTTCGGACACATCTGGCATGGTGCTCGAACTTTGTTCAGAGATGTTTTTGCTGGGATTGATCCAGATTTAGACGCTCAAGTTGAATTTGGAGCATTCCAGAAACTGGGGGATCCAACTACAAGAAGACAAGTAGTTTGATACACCATTGATCTCTTACTTTTCACCTCTCCTCTATTTTTTTTTTTATTTGAAAGAAGGTACCGACGATATTTTAATTTGAATTGCCACCCTTTCTTTGAATCTTGCTCTTTTTTTTTTTTAGCTGGAGGGTGATCCAAAATAAACAGGTATGGAAGTTATAATTGTAAACCACAATCGAATCTATGGAAGCATTGGTTTATACATTTCTCTTAGTTTCGACTTTAGGAATAATTTTTTTCGCTATCTTTTTTCGAGAACCGCCTAAAGTTCCAACTAAAAAGATGAAATGATTTTTCATCATCTTAGTTATTTTTCATTATCTTAGTTGAAGAAAAGAGCTTCAAAATCTTAGGAAGCTCTTTCCTTCAACTAGTCCCCGTGTTCTTCGAAGGGATCCCTTAGTTGTTGAGAGGGTTGCCCAAAAGCAGTATATAAGGCATACCCCGTAAAACTTACAAGTAAACCAGATATAGAGATGGCGACTAGGGTTGCTGTTTCCATTATTATCTATTTCAAGACAAGACCGCAATGGATCTATGCTAATTTATTTACAACAGAATGCTATACAAAGTCAACAGATCTTAATTAATACAAAATAAAATAAAAATAGTACTTATGGCTACACAAAGCATTGAGGGCAGTTCTAAGTCTGGTCCAAGACGAACTTTTGTAGGGACTTTATTGAAACCGTTGAATTCGGAATATGGTAAAGTAGCTCCGGGATGGGGGACTACTCCTTTGATGGGTGTCGCAATGGCTTTATTTGCGATATTCTTATCTATTATTTTGGAGATTTATAATTCTTCTGTTTTATTGGATGGAATTTCAATGAATTAGATTTAATTTACAAGAATAGTGAAGTCCTCGTTTTTCAATACAAAGTGAAGCGTTTGGATCTCGGATTTTTTTAGCCCATCTCTATTCTATTTTGGTAGTTCGATCGTGGAATTTATTTCTTTCTGTATTTTTGGAATATGAGTGTGCGACTTGTTATAATGGATCCTATTGATAGTACAGAGGATGGGTCTGTCATCTTGATAGAGATGGGGTTTTTACCTCGTCAGGTATTTATTCGAATATTTGGAGCACGGAATATATGAAATAGATTACGAATTAGTCCAACTATGATTCATATTTAATATAGAGAGAGAGATCCCGTGACCGGACTACAACAAAAAATTTCAAAGAATTAGAGATTAGAGTTAGAGAGTATAAATTGAAAGATTTTTCTTTTTTCAAACTCTTTGTATATTTATTCTTTCTTATTTTGATCAATTTTTTTTTTTGGATTTTTAGTCATTATATTAAATAAGCGATGATACAACGGTTTTGACTCATGCAATCTTTGGGCTTAGTTTGAAGATTTTATTGAATCATCGTGGTTCTAGTATGAATCTGAGGTTTCAGTCGATTTATAGGATCTTAACAAGAAAATTCCTATCAATCAATAAAAAAAACAACATTAAGGTGGTATTACATACAAATAAAAAGAAATACTAAATTAAGAAAAATAAAAATAGTTAAGGGAAATAGAAGATT